GAACAACTCGATGAATTTAGTAGATCTTTTTAGGAGGCCCCAATGACCATAGATCGAACCTATCCAATTTTTACAGTGCGATGGTTGGCTGTTCACGGCCTAGCTGTACCTACCGTTTCTTTTTTGGGGTCAATATCAGCAATGCAGTTCATCCAACGATAAACCTAATCCGAATTATAGAGCTATGACACAATCAAACCCGAACGAACAAAATGTTGAATTGAATCGTACCAGCCTCTACTGGGGGTTATTACTCATTTTTGTACTTGCTGTTTTATTTTCCAATTATTTCTTCAATTAATAATTAATAAAACAAAGGAAAAGGAGAATAATAATTATAGGCACTCTCTCTTAGCCCATTCGGAAGGCTCTCATCTCATAATTATCCATGACTGTTTATGTCTCTAGCATGACCACTTGATGAAATGTGGAGGGAAGTGGGGTAAATGGCTGATACTACTGGAAGGATTCCTCTTTGGATAATAGGTACTGTAGCTGGTATTCTTGTGATCGGTTTAATAGGTATTTTCTTTTATGGTTCATATTCTGGATTGGGTTCATCTCTGTAGTAATCAGATGAATTGAGTTGTAAATTGTAGCCATGAAAGCGTAAGAACTCAACGGGATTCCCTTCTTTGTATGATTTGAGGGGGTAGGTCCCGTTGAGTTCTTAAGAATTAGAATATTTTTCGTCTAAATGGCAAAACCCCATTCCATTTTTCTGATGATGTTTTTGAAAAATGCAGTTCATTGATCCATCCGCCCGTTGCTCGATAGTATCTATCGATACTTTCAAAGTTCAAAGTAAAGTTAGAAGAAAGAAGAAATCACTCAATTTCCTAGATGACATACTATCCTCAAATAATAATAAAACCTTAGTATTTTTTTGTATCTCATCAAAAATGGAAATTTTTCTAAGTTTATTGAAGAAGTTCTATTTACTCAATAAACCTCGCTCTCTTTTGTTTGCCCACTATTCTATTTTATACTAAATAATATATATATAATATATATATAAAAGTTCTGATATTTTTTTGAAAAATTCAAAACTTAGACTAGTAATCTTTGACGAACAGGATAAAGAATCTTTTTTTTCTTTCGACACAAGAAAGAGATGTGGAAAATTCCTTTTCTTGTGTCGAATACTAGGAAGATGAATAATCGTCCCTATAATTTTGTGTTCCACGCATTTATCCGTTCTATTCCCCGCTTACTTATGTCTAGTATATAGTCGAATTTTATTCGATTAGAATAGAAAACACTATTAATGTATTTTATGACATTGAAATGTGATAATAGTAACATAATCATACCACCCCAATTTGGATTCAAAAAAAGTAAAAAGTCTTCTTCACAATCTACATACTATGGCTAGGAATGCAGTACAAAGAATGAGTATAAAAAAGCAAAAGGCTTTTCATAATATCCATTTTTTATCATAAAGAGTCGTCAAAAAGAATTTTGTTCTTTTTACGTTATGAGCTCAATGTCGATAAATCCGCGAGTCTAGAAATTCATTTCTGACAATTGAACCTTCTCGAACTGTTTCTTTTTAAGAACCAAAAAGATTTGTGCCAAAATAACAGATGCCAAGAAGAACAAAAGGCCTTGGACACGTAAGGGATCTTGAAGTACTATTTCTGCATCTCCCTGACCAAATCCGCCCACATTAGGATTACTCGTCAACGGTTGATCCAATTTGATAGATTCGCCTTCTGAAACAAGAAGTTCTGGCCCTGGAGGGATAATATCAACCACTTGACGCCCATCCGATGCATCCGCTATGGTTATTTCGTAACCCCCTTTTTCTTTTCGTATTATTTTACCTACTATACCTGCTGATGTAGCATTATAAACTGTATTGTTACTTTTGCTCCCGTCGGGATAAATCTGACCCCTTCCCCTGTTTCCGCCTACATATATAGGATATTTTAAGAAGTGAACCTCTTTCGTAGTAGCGGGGTCCGGGGAAAGGATAGGAAAGGTTATTTCACTATATTTCTGACCAGGAACGGGGCCTATCACAAGAATATTTTTTTTATTGGGGCGATAGCTCTGAAAAGACAGATTGCCTATCTTTTCTTTTATCTCGGGGGAAATCCGATCAGCAGGAGCTAATTCAAAACCCTCTGGTAAAATAAGAACAGCCCCTACATTCAAAGCACCCTTTTTACCATTAGCGAGAACTTGTTTTAGTTGCATATCATAAGGGATTCGAACAACTGCTTCAAATACAGTATCTGGAAGTACCGTTTGTGGAACTTCAATATCCACGGGCTTATTAGCTAAATGGCAATTGGCACATACAATACGACCAGTCGCTTCTCGCGGATTTTCATAACCCTGCTGTGCAAAAATGGGATATGCGCTTGAAATGGATGGCCGAGTTATGATATATATCATGAGCGATACGGAAATGGATCGAATAATTTGTTCCTTTATCCAAGAAAAAGTCTTTCTAGTTTGCATGGTCCAACCATTGAGCCCAAAAATGTCTACAATAAATTTGGTAGGTCGCTAACCTAGTTCCCTATCCGCAATTCTGCTATTTACTGGAATAATTTTACTGGAATAAATAATATTAATATATAGAATAAATCTTTGGGATGGGTAGAAAAATAAAGAGTAAGTATGATTTTACATGCTTTGCTTCTGTACAACTACAAAGTAAGAAACGTTAGAATTGAATTGGATTAATATCAGTAGATCCTTTTTTAATCATTCATTGAATGATAAATCACTACAAGTGACGGAGAAACACGATTTAAATAACGAAAAATCCAAAATTTAAATAGAGTATCTAGAATGACTGGAAAAGTAGAAACAAGACCAGATATAATTTGATCATTATGAGCAAATCCAAAATCTTTGTAGACAAAGCCAATCATTAGTTCCCAACCATGGGGCGAATGGAATCCGATACATAAATCTGTTAATAAAAGAATCGAAAAAGCCTTTATTGTGTCACTTAAGTTATATAGGAATTCCTGAGCCCAAGAGTTAAGAATAACAAGTTCTTTATTACCCAAAATTGAATAACCACTTAGAATAACGAAACAGATTATATTTGTCAAGAAGTGCAAAATCGTATGGATATGATCCTCATTGTGTATCTTGATTAATTGGAGCGTTTCTTTGTGGATTCCTATACGAAGGTTTTGTAGATGTGTCTCCGAGTATTCCTTGATCATTTCCTCCAAAAGAAAGATTTCCTCCAATTCTATGAATTTTTCGAGAATATTTTTTTCTTGAATATCATTCAAAAAAATTTCAGATTGCCTAGTATTCCACCAATAAGTAACCCAAGATTCCAGACTTTTATTAAATGAGAGAGAAATCCACCAGGGCAAAAATACTATAGATGCAAGATATAAAAGAGGGTTGAATGCTTTCTTTTTTGACATTTTTTCATTTCGTCTATGAATTTTTAATGAACCGACCTCATTAGTTGACTCTACGCCATTCAATATTTCTCTCATGCATGAGTTCTATTACAAAGTATCGAACTTATGAATCTATTCACTGTTTTGTTTTGTGGTTGTTACGTTACGTATACGTCTTCTTTGACTAGAATGAGCGTTATGAAGAAACTTCAGTTAAGTTATGGTATAGAAAAGGGGGATTCTTTAGTTTTTCCTTACTGCTGAGAAAGCATTCACTCTCTCAGCTCATTTCTCAAAATACTTCAATCGGTACACGCAAGAAATAGGCCAATTCGGCAGCTTTTTGTTCGATTTCCCGTGGAGTAACATTCTCATCAGTACGAGTCAAGGGAATGGCCCCCTGGCTTCTGATATCCATATAAAGGACACGGCGAGCATAAATACCCTCTTTAACTTCTATTCTGACGGACTGAATATCCTTTATAAGGAATCGGAGGAAGATGCGACGATTTTTTCCAGGGAATCCCCAACGAAAAATACACACCATTCCTTCTTTTCTATCGAATCGATCATAACCACCCCCTACATTCCACGAAATTGTGCACCACAAATAGGAGCTAATAAAGAGACCCGCGATCCCATAGAAAGACATCACAATCCCTTGTGGAAAAAAAAGGATTTGCTGAGACGGAAATAAAGATATCAAGTTTCTCCCAAGATAACTGGAAGTTCCAACCAATAAGAATCCTAATGAACCTAAAAAAAGGATAATGGCCCAGCAGAAATTACTTGTTTTTCGCGACCCCGTTATAGGTTGTATCCATATATGTTCTGATCGACAACTCATACTTGATCTGGTTTCGTTTTATTGGAATTGAGAGAATACCCTAGACTTTACTCTTTTTGTTTCCGAAGTAACTCTCATCAACTAGTACTATTTTGATGTGAACCTTTAAGAGTAATTTATCAAATTGGTTAGATCTAAAATAAAAAAAATACCCTTCGTATGATCCCATCAATATACATATAGATCAATATACATATAGATGTACCGATTTTACAGTTAAGCCATCCGGCGATCCTGAGATTTTTTCAAATAGATAGAATTACTTTACCCCCATATTATCTTTCTACAGGCCAAAGAGCCCCTTTTCGACGGAAGCGCCGCATGTTATACCTTCTTTTCTTACACTAAATAGGTATCTGCGTTATGATACAAGTCTTAGTTTTGAAAAAAAAAAATGGATCAGAGTTGGGCCCATCAGATCTAAACAGTCTTATTTTTTTGAACATGAAGAAATAAAGAAGCCATTGCCATTGCCGGAAATACTAAGCCTACTAAAGGCACCAAAACAGAGGGAAAGTCGAAAGTTGTCATATAAAGGATACCTCAATTTACTATTTGTATCTGTTATTATTTATATTAATATTATAAAGATAAAGATTTAATATTATAAAGTTAGTATAAAGCTAAGTATATATCTAAGTGAGTATAGAAGGTACAAAAGCATATATCATATCTATAGTTTCTATATTCTAGAATTCTATATTTGGATTATATATACATACGTAAGACGTAGAACAAAAATTTTTTATTTTCCTAGAATTTAACGAAAA